AATACACCGAAAACTACACTTAGATTTATTGGATTTGTTGCTAAAATATCGGTATTAAACCCGAAACTCCCGGCGGATGGCCAGTGACCCAAGTAAACGAAAGAATCGGTTAAATTTTTCATATAATCTCCTCTTCTAGCTAAACTATAAAAAAAAGAACTCTGTCCTTTTTTTTTTATTCTTTTTATTTTCAATAAAAAGAAATTTTAATTTAATAATTTAATTTACCTATTTGGATATTTGTAAACAGAATCAAAAACCTATTCTATATTACAAATGTATTTTCCAAAATTTTTAATTTTCAATAATAATAATGAGACTTATTAGAATTAAGCTAGAATTTGAGACCAAGTTTTATGTCAAGTTCAAAAAACCTAAACCTCCTTTTTTCGCAACACTCCTTAAAAAAAAGTTTCTATTAAACTTAAAAGAATAAGGGGAAGGAAGAAAGCGAATCGATGTGCTAATTCCCCATCCTCAAATTAGTCCTTCCCAAGGATTGTTGTCTCAATGAATAATTGTAGGAGTTAAATCTTGATAGAATTAAAAAAACTACGAAAAAAATCCAGAATTTTGTGATTTATAGGATTAAACAAAAGGATTCGCAAATAAAAGCGCTAATGCTACAACCAGGCCATAAATTGTTAAAGCTTCCATAAAAGCCAAACTAAGCAATAAAGTACCTCGTATTTTTCCTTCTGCCTCAGGTTGTCTCGCGATACCTTCGACAGCTTGACCCGCAGCTGTACCTTGACCAACTCCAGGTCCAATAGAAGCAAGCCCAACAGCCAACCCAGCAGCAATAACCGAAGCAGCAGAAACCAGTGGATTCATGATAAGTTCCTCACACCAAAATAAAGAAATAGTTAATGATACAATCATCCAATGACGTAGGACGTAATTCTAATTAAGTAATCACTAAGATTCATCCAGCCAAAATAACCAAAAACTTGAATTGAAATAATATAATAAAATTATTGAATCATAAGAATTACTTTGATAGTAGTTCCTATCCACGGGATTTGAAAAAATTCATAATATATATATACGACTTTTTTATGCCATTTCTTTTTTGTGACCCATTCTTTGAATTCTTCGTTCTTTTTTTTTTATCATTTTTTCAGCCAATTCACAGATAAAAAGGAAGAACTTCTAATCGAATCCCTATCTAAATCGAAATTCACAAAAGTAGTAGGGCAGATTCAGATTATATAGATCTTTAACTCATATATACCTAGTCAATATCACATATACAAGTGTTTTTTACATAACGTAAACCAACTATCTATTCTATAATTGGGCTAACCTAAAAAAGAATAGTTGAAAAAAAAAATCGTTAATGATGACCTTCCATAGATTCACCTATATAAGCCGCAGCTAAAGTGGCAAAAATGAGAGCTTGAATCCCGCTCGTAAATAATCCAAGGAACATGACAGGTATAGGAACCACTAAAGGTACTAAAGAAACAAGAACAACAACGACTAATTCATCGGCTAATATATTTCCGAAAAGTCGAAAACTAAGTGATAGGGGTTTTGTAAAATCTTCTAAGATGTTAATGGGTAAAAGAATTGGAGTTGGTTGAATGTATTTACTGAAATACCCTAAACCTTTTTTGCTAAGACCCGCATAAAAGTAGGCTACTGATGTGAGTAAAGCTAAAGCAACCGTCGTATTTATATCATTCGTTGGTGCTGCTAACTCCCCTTGAGGTAACTGGATAATTTTCCACGGTAAAAGGGCTCCTGACCAGTTAGAAACAAAAATAAATAAAAACAGGGTTCCAATAAAGGGAACCCATGGACCATATTCTTCTCCAATCTGGGTTTTACTCACGTCTCGAATGAATTCAAGGACAAATTCAAAGAAATTTTGGCCGTCAGTTGGAATGGTTTGTGGATTGCGAATCGCTAGAACTGCGGAACCTAATAAGATAGCAATTACAACCCAAGAAGTAATAAGGACTTGGGCATGGACCTGGAAACCCCCAATTTGCCAATAGAAATGTTGGCCTACTTCTACACCAGATATCTCATATAACCCTTCTTTTATTAGTGTGTTGATGGAACATGATAAAACATTCATATTGCCCTCTGACAGAAAAAAGAACTTTAAATTATTTTGATTCAAGACCCCCCCCTTTTTTTACTTATTTACTTTAATTTTATATTTTAGTTTTGGATACCAACTAAACTAATCACACAATATCCCCAGTTTTTTTATCTCTTTTTCTTTTGTACAATTCAGGAGTAGTAACCGATTTTTTAAATCGAAATACAGGGAGCCCCTCCCTCAAAAAAAATTGATTTATTTATCTTATTATTAATCAAGAATTTTGTATATAGCTAGAACGACCCTCACAAATTGCGAATACTAATTTGTTAAGAATGAATCGAATTGAAGCTATAGCGTCATCATTTGCTGGAATAGAAATATCCGCGAGATCGGGATTACAATTTGTATCGATTAAAGAAATGGTTGGAATTCCCAAAGTGATAC